GATAAAAGGAATTCATAATCATGCGGTTAGGATCGATCTAAACCAGCCCATTATGTATATGATTCAACATGCCAACGATTAAACAACTTATTAGAAATACAAGACAGCCAATTAGAAATGTCACAAAATCCCCCGCGCTTCGGGGATGCCCTCAACGTCGAGGAACATGTACTAGGGTGTATGTGCGACTCGTTCAGATCATGAACTAGAACAAAAGGAACAAAGGAAAGAGAGCAATGTTCGAATATCAATGATCAAATAGGATAGAACGGAAAAACGAACTACATTTCCTATCTAATAAAAATAAGAAAATGGAGCATATCCCTTTTATTGTGTATGAAATTTATGGTTTCTATTGGTGTAAATCCACTCACCTCAATTCAAGATGAGAAGCAATTCTCCATTGGTAGCAAATGGTTATCCATTAAGCGGAGGAAATCTTAGTTAATATAGACCCCTCTTGCAAGAACGGACTAACAGGGTCAGCTACCCAGCCAACCTTCATAATTAAATACCGTTACTGTATAGGTAGAGCTCGTTGTGAAAGACCTATTACTGGATAATTCATGGGTAGAGCCGAAGAATGTGAACTATACAAGTTAGCAATAACATTGATTAAATGAAGTAAGGGCTCCGGTGTATAGAGAAGACCTCACCGTTTAAAAAGTAACCATAGAAACGATGGAATCCACTATTTCTTTATCATTGCTATTTTTTTTTAATACCTAGTATAGTACAATTTCGTATTTCGAGGTGAAACGTCTATAAAAAATGAAAAATCGTGGTTGGGAAGGTTATAGTAGCCAAAGCCGTTGGAATTTTTAGTTTATACATCGGAAAAATCCGTTTTGTTATTAATATACTAGGAAAGGGGCAAAAGAATAACTGAAAGAAAGGAAATCTATTAGTTATTCGTGAAAGTTTCATTTATTCAATGACCAGAATTAGACGGGGATATATCGCTCGGAGACGTAGAACAAAAATTCGTTTATTTGCATCAAGCTTTCGGGGGGCTCATTCAAGACTTACTCGAACTATTACTCAACAAAAAATAAGAGCTTTGGTTTCGGCTCATCGGGATAGGGATAGGCAAAAAATCAATTTTCGGCGTTTGTGGATCACTCGAATAAATGCAGCAATTCGTGAAAGAGGGGTATGCTATAGTTATAGTAGATTAATAAACGGTCTGTACAAGAGACAGTTGCTTCTTAATCGTAAAATACTTGCACAAATAGCTATATCAAATAGGAATTGTCTTTATATGATTTCCAATGAGATCATAAAAGAAGTAGGTTGGAAGGAATCCACCGGTTAAACGGAGTTGCCCGGAGAATGAACTCCGGGAGGGTCGAATAAAAATGAATAGAATATGATAAAATATGAGAAAGTAGTCAAAATAAATATGAATCAACACGTTCAATAAAAAAATTTCTTCTTCCCAGATTATTATTTTTTTTTCTTACGACACGAGAATTCAATCCGTATTCTTGGATTTTTCCAACAAAATAGAAATCCCTGTTTGAGTTCGGATGGGAATTCAAATTCAAGTGAAGAAAAAGTAAACCTATCTTTTTCTGGCTCTAAGACTAGGAGTTCTAGTGGTCGACTCGGTTCTTTCAAATTGTTTCTCATTATTAAGAAAAGGTAACAAAGATAAAATACGAGCTTGTTTTATAGCAATAGTAATTAATCGTTGTTGTTTCAAGGTCAATCTATTCACTCGTCTAGATAATATTTTTCCCTGTTCACTAATAAATCGACTAATTAAACTCATGTTTTTATAATCAATTCGATCCCCCGATTGGATCGGGGGCAAACGCCTACGAAAAGATCGCTTGGATTTAAGAAAAGTTCGCTTGGATTTATCCATGGTTTGGTTAGTTTATTTCTTATCCCTAAAATCCTATTTCAGCCGTATCTCTAATTAGAATAAAAAAAATAGGATTTGGTTTGTTTATAATTATCTTTAACTATGTTAAATATGTTCTATATATATATATAATGTCATTTTTTCCGTTTCCTTGTAAGATAAGGGCGCCGGTGCTGGGTTCGATCTATTTCTTTACCTCCCCGTGAATCGTATGTTTGTAACAATATGGACAGAATTTTCGCAACTCCAATCGATTAGGCGTATTGTGCCGGTTCTTTTGCGTAATATATCTGGAAATGCCCGTTGATGCCTTATTAACATTAACACCGTTTCGAACACAAGCGGTACATTCCAAAAGAACCGGTATTCGCACATCTTTACCCTTGGCCATGAACCTCCTTTGGATTTTTCATTTACTCAACTCTTCCTCTTTCAATCCGAAACGAAAAAGAAGAAAGGAAGGAAAAAACAAATATAGAATTTGTAACTTGCTATCCTCTTATGCAAGATTTCACTACAATCAATATAGCAAATAAGATAGAAAGATTTCTTAACTAGATTTCAAATCACAGTACAGTATTTCATATAAGTATCTTGTATAATACTCTTTCCCTAGAACCAAAGTTTGTATTCTACTTCCATAGAAATTGAATACATAGAAATTTCATATTAATTTAATTCCAACCTGAACCCGCGTCTCGCAGCTGTTAAATGCACTTTTATTCTTTCTCTTTCCTCCCTTATTCTAAAAAAGGGAAAAAAGAGAAAAGAGGGGGCTGGTATTTAATTGTATCTCTAATCTTCTTTATGCCTTCCCACGTCAATAACTAGAATGAAAAAAAGGGGAACGTCAACGCATCCGGGAAAAAACGATTAATCTCTATCAATAAACCTGCCAAAGAACCGAACCATAGAGTACTTAGTACCGGTGCTACGGAAAGATATGTTTTTAGATCTCGCATTGAAAAACCTCCTTCATTTTATTGTAATACAAAAACATATTGAAATGTACAATCATCCAGTAAATAAGATTTACTTTTTGTTAAATACAGAAAAAACGTCCTTTCTTCCCCAATATTCCCCCAAAAGACTCATTTATTTTTCCTAGGGGTTCCATTCCATTTTTCATATAGATAGAAGTATTTTACTATTATTATATGTTAAATGAGACCAAAAAGACGAAATGGACATAAAAATTATAGATTTTAATAGAGGAGATAACGATGTGGAAAACAAGACAAGAATTCTCTACAATGACACTGTAGACCAATGGAAGGGATGTAGCGCAGCTTGGTAGCGCGTTTGTTTTGGGTACAAAATGTCACGGGTTCAAATCCTGTCATCCCTACCTATTACTGCTCCTTTGAGCAGTAACGAGGGATTTTTTGAGATCAATTCACATTGGACATATCATATAGAATCTTTCATTGTTATGATACTATATAGTGTATGCATACAAGATGTATTGGGGCCAATTCTTTTCTTTACAGTCTTATTTTTTATGATAAGAAAGCGCTCTTAGTTCAGTTCGGTAGAACGTGGGTCTCCAAAACCCGATGTCGTAGGTTCAAATCCTACAGAGCGTGATTCGGATCTTCTTCGATCGAATTCGGCTGAAGCACGAACTGGCACGGCAATCTGAATTTGACCTCCTGAGTATTAAAGAAAGGAGGAGGTCAATCAAAAAAAAGAGATATTAATTAATCAAAGGTCCAACTGATCGCCACGCCTGTATTGTAAATATGCAGTTACAAATAATCCAGCCAAAGTAATAGGAATTAGACCTAACACGATTCCAAATAGTAAAACTTCAATCATTTCAATTTGTTTGAAAGGAGAAAAAAAGAGGTAATATCTATACCTAAATATTAATCCGAATTACCATGAATCTCAATGACCAAGAATTGGCAATTGACACGGTAAGTAACTATAAATACACATAAGTTCGCGGAAAGATCTCCTTTTATGAATTGTGCAATGAATTTCAAATCAGTCGTATCTTGCTCAGACCAATAAATAGAGCTGAGGTTATAGTTAAAGCCGTCAGTAGAAAACCGAAATAACTAGTTATGGTAGGCATGAAGGAGCTAAATGAAATATGTTCTTTTTATACATATGTTTATAAAAAAGCACTTACCTGAGTTTCCTTTTTTGCAAAATAGGATATAAAAAAAAATACCAATTGAAAGGTTTTTATTGATCTATCATTATAGACAGCACTAACAAGGATAAAGTCACAACTGTATAAAAACAAATGGATTCATCATCTGTAACATCGACCCATACGGCCAATCAGGGAATTCATGCTTGGATAATTTTTCAACTCAACTTATAAACTAATAATAAGAACTGGGTCATTTAATTTGGTTTTAAAATGAAACTCTTTTCGAATCATTATGGAATGAAATTATCAAATTATTCCTCTTTTTATCATTTCATTTTTTTTTGTATCGAATCAATTTTATATTATCGAATCAATTTTATATTTTAGAGCGAACAGTAATCTTATAAAACTTTTACTTTGATTTTAACTAATTAGATTCCGTAATAGGTTCACTGATATAATATCTTGAATGAATGAGAACAAAAAGTTATCACATGATCACTCGAAAAAAATGGGTGTTTTGGTTCAACTATATTCTAAGACTAGTCATTTCTATTCTCTTTTTCTTTAGAAGGTCTATTTTGTATCTTTCCAGAAATCTGCCTTTTTGTAGTTAGGTCAAGAAAGAACCTTCCGATTTCGATCTAATACAACAACGCATGCATCACTATTAGTGATTCCGATTATTTCATTCTTTGTTCTTTTTCTTTATCGAATAAAATTTGCTATTCTTACTTGTTAGTGCACGATTAACCAATTCCTTAAAAGAAAAAAAAGATTCCAACAAAAACCGCTTCTACAACTATGAATCACAAGATGTATAGATCTCACATCTACTTACAATTCTGGGAATATTCTAATCAATTTCATGAATTATTAGAAACTACCTTATCAGATTCATATTTATCAGATTCATATTTTACCCGATCCTCAGTTTCTAACCCTAAACTCATAATGGCGAGAAATAGATTATTTTCAATTAAATAATTTTCTATTGAATGTTACATTATTTTACATCGATAAACA